GATTCCCTTTTTCGAAGTTGCAACAACTACCCATTGCAAGGAATTCAGTTCTTACAGATAAATGCTCAATACCCAAGTAGGCTTACAAAATTGATCATGATCAAATGCTTTATGGGTCGTCTTATATCTTGCAATTGGCCTTTATCCCCTAAAATATCGAGACTTTTTACATACAAAGCAAAGGATTTACTTGTTACTAATATAGTCTAGCCTCTGTTCTTCTTTAGATCCCTTGTTTCACTCCGATAGTATCATAAATCGAGTCAATGCAGAGGAAATGAATACATTTATATACTATTTAGTAAGTGAAATATATAAAACATAATCCGGATTATGCCAATCACTTATTCTACTGGATCGGATCTTACGGAGCCTGTTCATATCATACACGACATGATCGGGTCTGATCATAGAAAAGATTCTCTTCAAACGAACCGGCCTATCTTCTGTATGGGGCTTACGCGGTGGTTGGAACAAAGACACATTTTTTTGTTGTGAATTAAAATGTGGCAGATAGATAAGGGCATATATCTGCAAGGCCCGATCAATAGTTCAAGTCACACACTCCCATAATCCATTTTATCTTCGGAAAATTCGCTTCAACTATGAGTGTCAAAAAAATAATACATTTTTGTAGAGTTGAAGAGAAATATCCCAATACATGTCTTATTCTTTTCAATAATCCATATTTGTAGCAATGAAATACTATTGTTCCTACCCCAAGTGATAAATGATTGATTACAGATGGTATATATTCTTTATAAAGGACCAGAAATACCTTGCTTACGTATCATTGGGAAGTGCATTAACATAAATACGGCAGTAAGAAGAGGTAATACAAAAGTGTGTAAACTATAAAAACGAGTCAAAGTGGATTGTCCCACACTAGCACTTCCGCGTAATAACTCTACCAGGGGCGAGCCTATTACAGGAATAGCGTCTGGTACGCCTGTTACAATTTTTACTGCCCAATAACCAATTTGGTCCCGAGGTAAGGAATAACCAGTTACACCAAAAGATGCGGTCAATACACCCAAAACCACACCTGTAACCCAAGTCAATTCGCGAGGTTTTTTAAAGCCACCGGTTAGATACACACGAAATACGTGTAGGATCATCATTAGGACCATCATACTTGCCGACCATCGATGAACCGATCGGATTAACCAACCAAAATTAGCTTCAGTCATTATATATTGAACAGAAGCAAAAGCCTCTGTAACGGTCGGACGATAATAAAAAGTCATAGCAAACCCTGTAGCTACTTGTACTAAAAAACAAGTAAGCGTAATTCCTCCTAGACAATAAAATATGTTGACGTGAGGAGGAACGTATTTACTAGTTATATCATCGGCAATTGCCTGAATCTCAAGACGTTCTTCGAACCAATCATAGATTTTATTGAGATAGGTAAATCACGGAGACTCCCCCCCGGAGAACCGTATATGAAAATTTCATCTCATACGGCTCAAACATAAACACACAAATACTAGTTCTAACGGATGCGTGTAATAGAAAGTTTTAAATTTCTTAATTCTATGATTCATTTTTTATGAAGATACGAAAGAATAAAAATCCGAAAACTCCTCTTTGTGGTTATAATGCCAAAAAATCAAGTCGGCTCATTCGTCTATATATTGATCGTTATAGGCCTCTTGAATCTTCTATTTACCTATTTTCTTTGTTGTTATTTATGTGTAATGCGGCTTTACTGCTGTTTTCTTTATTATTGATAGGAATTCTCTTGTTAAGACCCTATGAATTGATTAAAACCTCAGATTCATACTAGAACCACGATGATTCAATAAAACCCTTTCAAACTAAGTCCCAAAATTCCCTGAGTAAGAACCGTTGGATCATCACTTATTCAATGAATAGATATAATGACCAAAAATCCAAAGAAACCTTTGTCCTTTGATCAAAATAAGCCTAAACGAAAGTTTAGTTTGAAAAAAAAAATCTTTCTATTTATAACCTCTAACTCTTTGAAAAAAAAAAAAAAAAAAATTTTTCGAAGTCCGGCCACGAGGTCTAACTATTAAGTATGAATCATAGTTCTAATACTTTGTAATCTATTTCATATATATATTCCGTGCTCCAGATACTAGAATGAATATCCGACGAAGTAAAACCATCTCTATCAAGATGACAGACCCATTCTCTGTACTATCCATAGGATCCATTATACCAAGTCACACACTCATATTCCGGAAATACAGAAACAAAGAAATTCCACGGTCGAACTGCCAAAATAGAATGGGATAAAAATCATAAACCTAAACGCTTCATTTTGTATTGAAAAGGCTAGTTAATGGTTCTTGTGAATCTAATTCATTGAAATTCCATCCAGTAAAATGGAAGAATTATAAATCTCCAAAATAATAGATAGGAATATCGCAAAAAGAGCCATTGCGAGACCCATCAAAGGAGTAGTTCCCCACCCAGGAGCTACTTTACCATATTCTGAATTCAATGGTTTCAATAAACTCCCTGCATTAGT